AAAATTCGGGGGTCAAAGAGTTTCATAAAACGTTCTTGGTGGAAAAAAATGTAAGTGAAAGATCCCACTGAATCAAATTTGTCCCATGAATCCACGAAATAGTGAGAATTTTTGATCTCTCTCAATTCGAAGATCCAGGATTTAAATTGATTTCGTTTCATTGATTCCTCCTAAAGATTGCATTTCAATTGCACTTTGGTAATTCACGATGTATGACGATCCCTGCTAAGCATCCATGGCTGAATGGTTAAAGCGCCCAACTCATAATTGGCGAATTCGTGGGTTCAATTCCTGCTGGATGCACACCAATTGGAACGTTCAATAAGTCTATTAGAATTGGCTCTGTATCAATGGAATCTCATCATTCATACATAATGAATTGTTATGGTATATTCATACCATAACATAGGAACAGTAAGAACTAGAATTCTTATCAATACTGGAGAAAATGGATTTATGGATGGAATCAAATATGCAGTATTTACCGAAAAAAGTCTTCGGTTATTGATGGTGAACAATCAATATACTTCTAATGTCGAATCAGGATCAACTAGGACAGAAATAAAGCATTGGGTCGAACTCTTCTTTGGTGTCAAGGTAATAGCGATAAATAGTCATCGACTTCCCCGAAAGGGGAAAAGAATGGGACCTATTATGGGACATACAATGCATTACAGACGTATGATCATTACGCTTCAACCAGGTTATTCTATTCCACCTGTTATAAGAACTTAAATTCAAATTCTTAATACAAATCCTTAATAACATAGCATGGCGATACATTTATACAAAACTTCTACCCCGAGCACACGCAACGGAGCTGTAGACAGTCAAGCGAAATCCACTCCACAAAAGCAAAAGAGTTTGATCTATGGACAGCATCATTGTGGTAAAGGTCGTAATGCCAGAGGAGTCATTACCGCAGGGCATAGAGGGGGAGGTCATAAGCGTCTATACCGTAAAATCAATTTTCGACGGAATGAAAAAGACATATCTGGTAGAATCGTAACCATAGAATACGACCCAAATCGAAATGCATACATTTGTCTCATACACTATGGGGATGGTGAGAAGCGATATATTTTACATCCCAGAGGGGCTAGAATTGGAGATACCATTGTTTCTGGTACAGAAGTTCCTATATCAATGGGAAATGCCCTACCTTTGAGTGCGGTTTGAACTATTGATTTACGTAATTGGAAGTAACCAATTAGGTTTACGACGAAACCTAGAAATCGATCACTGATCCAAGTTGAGTACCTCTACGGGATAGACCTCAACAGAAAACTGAAGAGTAACGGCAGCAGGTGATTGAGTTCAGTGGTTCCTTATATAAAATTATTGACTCTAGAGATATAGTAATATGGAGAAAATACCATTTTTTGAAGCACGGACAGAGCCGGAAGCACCCCTTGTTTCAAAGAGAGGAGGACGGGTTATTCACATTTCATTTTGATGGTCAGAGGCAAATTGAAAGCTAAGCAGTGGTAATTCTAAGGATCTCCGTGGGAATAATAGAGATGTCTCCTACGTTACCCGTAATATGTGGAAGTATCGACGTAATTTCATAGAGTCATTCGGTCTGAATGCTACAGGAAGAACATAAGCCAGATGACGGAACGGGGAGACCTAGGGTGTAGAAGATCGTAGCATGAGTGATTCGGCAGATTTGGATTACTATATATCCACTCATATGGTGCTTCATCATACGATTCATATAATATCCATCTGTCTAGATATCATCATATACATCCAGAAAGCCGTATGCTTTGGAAGAAGCTTGTACGGTTTGGGAAGGGATTTTAAAAAATAAAAAAGAAGAATCTACTTCAACCGATATGTCCTTAGGCACGGCCATACATAACATAGAAATAACACTTGGAAAGGGTGGACAATTAGCTAGGGCAGCAGGTACTGTAGCGAAACTGATTGCAAAAGAGGGGAAATCGGCCACATTAAGATTACCATCTGGGGAGGTTCGTTTGGTATCCAAAAACTGCTCAGCAACAGTCGGACAAGTAGGTAATGTTGGGGTGAACCAGAAAAGTTTGGGTAGAGCCGGATCTAAGTGTTGGCTAGGTAAGCGTCCTGTAGTAAGAGGAGTAGTTATGAATCCTGTAGACCATCCCCATGGAGGTGGTGAAGGGAGGGCCCCCATTGGTAGAAAAAGACCCACAACCCCTTGGGGTTATCCCGCGCTTGGAAGAAGAAGTAGGAAAAGGAATAAATATAGTGATAGTTTTATTCTTCGTCGCCGTAAATAGGAATATATGTTTTGTTTCTTCGCCTTTCATTGCATTTTTAAATAGGAAAAGGGAGTAATCGGCTGTGGCGCGTTCACTAAAAAAAAATCCTTTTGTAGCTAATCATTTATTGGGAAAAATGGAGAAGCTCAACATGAGGGAGGAGAAAGAGATAATAGTCACTTGGTCCCGGGCATCTACCATTATACCCACAATGATCGGTCATACAATTGCTATTCACAATGGAAAGGAGCATTTACCTATTTATATAACAGATCGTATGGTGGGTCACAAATTGGGAGAATTCGCACCTACTCTCACTTTCCGGGGGCATGCGAGAAACGATAATAGATCTCGTCGGTAATAAAGTGAAATGGGTGCTCATCATTCATTGGTAGGAGGTGGAACTTTATGATAAAGGGAAAATCGCGTACAGAAGTCAAAGCTTTAGCTCAATATATATGTATGTCTGCTCACAAAGCGAGAAGAGTAATTGATCAGATTCGTGGGCGTTCCTATGAACAAACACTTATGATACTAGAACTCATGCCTTATCGAGCATCTTATCCCATCTTCAAATTAGTTTATTCTGCAGCAGCAAATGCTAGTCACAATAAGGATTTGAACGAAGCTGATTCATTCATTAGTAAAGCCGAAGTCAATGGAGGTGTTATCGTGAAAAAGTGCAAACCTCGAGCTCGGGGACGCAGTTATCCGATAAAAAGACCCACCTGTCATATAACTATTGTATTGAATAAGAGATCTAATTTAACAAAAAAATAGCCTTTTGACTTTGATTTGATAGATCAAGCCTTCTTAATATTTAGAAAGAAAATATGCATATATAAATTAGATAGATATGGGACAAAAAATAAATCCACTTGGTTTCAGACTTGGTACAACCCAAAGTCATCATTGCCTTTGGTTCGCACAACCAAAAAATTATTCCGGGGGTCTCCAGGAAGATGAAAAAATACGGGATTGTATCAAGAATTATGTACAAAAACATATGAGAGTATCCTCAGGTTTCGAAGGAATTGCGCGTATAGGGATTCAAAAAAAAATCGATCTGATCCAGGTCATAATCCATATTGGATTCCCCCATTTTTTAATAGAGGGTCGAGCCCGAGGAATCGAAGAATTACAGATCAATGTACAAAAAAAGTTTAATTCTGTGAACCGGAGACTCAACATTGCTATCACAAGAGTTGCAAAACCGTATGGACAACCCACTATTCTTGCAGAATATATAGCTCTACAATTAAAGAATAGAGTTTCGTTTCGAAAGGCAATGAAAAAGGCTATTGAATTAACTGAACAAGCGGACACAAAGGGAATTCAGGTACAAATTTCGGGGCGTATCAACGGAAAAGAAATTGCCCGTGTCGAATGGATCAGAGAAGGTAGGGTTCCCCTACAGACGATTCGAGCTAAAATCGATCATTGTTCCTATGCAGTTCGAACTATCTATGGGGTATTAGGCATCAAAATTTGGATATTTCTAGACGAGGAATAATGAATAATGGGCGCTTGCCATTTTATCCAGCGATAGGACAAAAAATGAGAAATTGTTTCATTCTTTTTTATTTTTCCGTTCAATCCAAAATGAGCAATTCTCAATTCTATAGGGTTGAATAAAAAATTTGATTGACCATTTGGTAGAATTGCTATGCTTAGTGTGTGACTCGTTGGTTTTTCTTTGGAGTTGGGATTCAAAGAAACAATGATCGGCCTCTAGTATGAACTAATAACCAGCTCATTGCTTCGTATTATCGAGATCCAAGGAACCAGTCACTATATGATGTATCGATCATATAGTTGTAGCAACTGAAATCTTTTTTCCATAAAGTATAAATCAATCAAATTATGGATTATGAAGCAAAAATAGAGGGATGTGGATAAGTGGAAGGGTGAGAGAAAGAAAGAAGTAGAATAATGATAGATTATTCCAATATGTATGGTCTATGAATCATCTCACAAAAGAAAAGGCAGTGTGATAAAGCATCAATACTGATTCGTCTAGAATTAGATGAATCCGGTTCATAGGAAAAATCAAAACAAAATAATAATTTAATTAATAATAAAGTAAAGAAATAAAGTAAAGAGCCTCGAGTCGATCTAGACTGAGGAGATTGACTCGGGAACGGATTTTTTTGGAGCTCCATTGCATAGTTCAGGCCTAGCCATTAATGGAGAAGCTATGGGAACGAAGGAACCTGTGACTGCAGAAGATTCTATTGAAAACGAATTTTAATGATTCATTGGATGGGATGGCGGAACGAGACAGGAACCAATTGATTTATTCTGAGTGGTCATGGGTGAACCCTTCGAATGAAGCAGATATTGAAAGAGTCAATATTCGCCCGCGAAACCCTTATTGGATTTTTGATTCCAAAATTTTGGAATATTCCGTAAAAATAAAAACAAGGATTCGTTATAAATGCATTATGTTATAAATGCATTATCTATAAATATACGTCTAGCTGTATATACAAGATAGACAGATTCCTACGTGACAGATTTCATTAAATATCAATGAATCTGATGATTCATTGTATTATTCATTAAATATACCTGGGTCTGTAATATTATTTATTGAACCCTTTCCTTTTATTCGCGAGGAGCTGGATGAGAAGAAATTTTCACGTCCGGTTCTGCAGTAGAGATGGGATTGAAAAACTACCATCAACTATAACCCCAAAAGAACCAGATTCCGTAAACAACATAGAGGAAGAATGAAGGGAGTATCTTATCGAGGCAATCATATTTGTTTCGGTAGATACGCTCTTCAGGCACTTGAACCCGCTTGGATCACATCTAGACAAATAGAGGCAGGGCGGCGAGCAATGACACGATACGCGCGTCGTGGTGGAAGAATATGGGTACGTATATTTCCCGACAAACCCGTTACAGTAAGACCTACGGAAACACGTATGGGTTCGGGGAAGGGATCCCCCGAATATTGGGTATCTGTTGTTAAACCAGGTCGAATACTTTATGAAATGGGCGGAGTATCAGAAACTGTAGCCAGATCCGCTATTTCAATAGCTGCGTCCAAAATGCCTATACGAACTCAATTCGTTATTGCGGGATAGGGGTGTGCAACCAAAGGGATCCTTTTGATAAAAAAAAATGGAATCGCTGGTTTTTTATTTTTGGACAGAAACTATTTCTTTTTTCCTTCGCCTTTTGCATTGAAAGAAACGATTCAAAAAAAAAAATCATAATATGATTCAACCTCAGACCCATTTAAATGTAGCGGACAACAGCGGGGCTCGAGAACTGATGTGTATTCGAATCATAGGAGCTAGTAATCACCGATATGCTCATATCGGTGACGTTATTGTTGCTGTAATCAAAGAAGCAGTGCCCAACATGCCTCTGGAAAGATCAGAAGTGATCAGAGCTGTAATTGTACGTACATGTAAAGAACTCAAACGTGACAACGGTATGATAATACGATATGATGACAATGCAGCAGTTGTCATTGATCAAGAAGGAAATCCAAAAGGAACGCGAGTTTTTGGTGCGATCGCTCGGGAATTAAGACAGTTAAATTTCACTAAGATAGTCTCATTAGCTCCCGAGGTATTATAAATGCAATGCTAGTAGATGAGACCATAGTATGGTATCTGAAATAGATCAATTAGTAGATTGTGTCTCACGCATATACCTTTAATATTTTTATATTTTAAAAATTGTATTTTTTATTGAATAAATATTTCATAAATAAATAATCAAATAATCAAAATAAAGAAAAAAAAAAACAGAACATGTTGATTATATCAAAGCCAGGAAGCACTAATAATTAGGGTTCGTCATGGGTAGGGATACTATTGCCGATATAATAACTTCTATAAGAAATGCTGACATGGGTACAAAAGGAATGGTTCGAATAGCATCTACTAATATCACGGAAAATATTGTTAAAATACTTCTACGAGAAGGTTTTATTGAAAACGTTAGGAAACATCGGGAAAGCAACAAATATTTCTTGGTTTCAACCCTGCGGCATAGAAGGAATAGGAAAGGAACATATAGAAATATTTTAAAGCGTATCAGCAGACCCGGTCTACGAATTTATTCAAACTATCAAGGAATTCCTAGGATCTTAGGTGGAATGGGGGTTGTAATTCTTTCTACTTCTCGAGGTATAATGACAGATCGAGAAGCTCGACTAGAAGGAATTGGAGGAGAAATTTTGTGTTATATATGGTAATCCTTCTCGTATTCGAATTTTATCCGTAACTTCCTATTTATGAAATGAAAAAGAGAGGAAAGGTTGGTTGTCTAATACCACCCCTCCTCCATTAGTTGATACTTCAAGGAGGTTACCTGGAATGAAAGAACAAAAATGGATTCATGAAGGTTTAATTACTGAATCACTTCCCAACGGTATGTTCCGGGTTCGCTTAGATAATGAAGACCTGATTCTAGGTTATGTTTCGGGGAGGATCCGACGTAGTTTTATACGGATACTACCAGGAGATAGAGTGAAAATCGAAGTAAGTCGTTATGATTCAACCAGGGGGCGTATAATTTATAGACTTCGCAACAAAGATTCGAACGATTAGGTGGCTTTTTTTAAACATTCCTTTCATGGGGATCAATTTCGAGATTCAAAAAAAAAAAATGCAAGAGACTTATTTTCTTCCAATGAGTAGATTCGGAATTAAGGTAAGGAATGACAAAGATGAAAATAAGGGCCTCTGTTCGTAAGATTTGTGAAAAATGTCGACTGATCCGTAGGCGGGGACGAATTATAGTAATTTGTCCCAATCCTAGACATAAACAGAGACAGGGGTAATCTTTCTAAAAGGGGACTATCTAAGGGACCCATGTACAAACAAAATAAGGGATCTGTTTTGACATGAAATGGATATATCCGTATATCTCTAACTCATATTTATAAGATGATAAAATATGACAAAACCTATACCAAGAATTGGTTTACGTAGGAATGGACGTATTGGTTTACGTAAGAATGGACGTAGAATATCAAAAGGAGTTATTCATGTTCAAGCGAGTTTCAACAATACCATTGTGACTGTTACAGATGTACGGGGTCGGGTTGTTTCTTGGTCCTCCGCGGGTACTTGTGGATTCAGAGGCGCAAGAAGAGGGACACCATTTGCTGCTCAAACCGCAGCAGGAAATGCTATTCGTACAGTAGTGGATCAGGGTATGCAACGAGCAGAAGTTATGATAAAGGGCCCCGGTCTCGGAAGAGATGCAGCATTACGAGCCATTCGTAGAA